TAAAAAGATAAATCCTAGACTAATAACCCGATAACTCCAATAATCCAATTGTTGAATTAATTGAGACCTGTAATAATTCTTAGCAGAAATAAAAGAAGTATTTTTTAAAACTAAAACATTACTTTCTTCATTCATGTATTTGGTCTTACTGAAGAAAAACGGCGGATTTAATAAATGATTAAAAAAAATCTTTCTTCTTTTTCGAAATGTAATAACCAAAAGTGCTACTGATAATAGTGATCCACATAAAAGGGCTGAGTAGCCCAATATCATCATACTTACGTGCATTATTAACCATTCAGATTGAAGAGCAGGTACTAATATTTTAGATTGATGTATTTCAGTTAAAAGACCTGAAGTAGCAAAACCTTGGGTAAAAATAGCACTAGGGCCTGTTATTGTGCTTAACAAATTTTTATTTTTTTTTAAATACGGAACAATATGAATAAGGGAGAAACTCCAGGAAAGGAAAATTAACGATTCATATAAATCACTTAGTGGAAAATGCCCCGAATAAATCCAACGAGTAATTAATAATCCTGTTATACAGAAAAAAGAAATAACCATGCCCTTTTCTGACGAATCATATAGTTTTACTATTTCATCAATTAAAAAGGTTATCAACTTAATTGTAATTACAATTACAATTATCGAAAAAGAAATATGAGTTAATATATGCTCTAAGGTTGAAAATATCATAAAAAATCTTAAAAAAGGAAAAGTACCTTAATTTTAATTACAAAATGGAAATCGGGAATTGAATTCATTATAGGATCTATTTCTCTTTTTTAGAAGAAGGTATGCCGCTACTCGGACTCGAACCGAGATGCTCTAGCACTGCTTCCTAAGAGCAGCGTGTCTACCAATTTCACCATAGCGGCTTGTCTTCAACTCATAATAGCCTATGAATAAGCAATCGTCGAGATTGAAAGAAGTCAATTTAGTGCAATATTATTTTTTAAGTAAAATTAATGAACAAAAAATTGTTTAAGTTTAAATAGTAATTTGAAGGTTCATTGTTTAAGTTTTAGATTTTAGTTAACTTCACTTAGGACTTTCATGAATTTTTTGTTTTCCTGACAACGGAATTCGTGTAACTCAACAGTTCTGCTCTTATCAAGGGTTATAGAACTGAAAAAAACTTTTTTTTATTGGAATTGTGAGAAACCAAATTAAGTTGATGGGGAAATAAGACTCCCCACCTTGTCCACCTTGTAAATTAGAAAATAGACTAAAATAAAAAGAGAGGGAAACTTTGTATCTTTTTTTATTCTTTTGTTTTGTCAATATCTTATTCTTTTTAAGAATTAAATAAACAGAAGAATTGTTATTCTACAAGGTGAAGCGAGTTCAATTTCATATGGATAAGTTATAGGTAATAGAAATCATTAATTTGAAGTTTTGATTCAAAAAAACGAATCAATTTTTTCAATTAAGTGGATTTAGATTCTTTTTTATTATTTAGTTGTTTGCCGCACAACAAAACTTTTTGACTTTCCTGTAGAAAGAGACTTTCCTAACGAAAAAGCTTTTAACGATGTCCAATACCCCCTCCTTTTCCAAATATTTTTACGAATACGCTTTTTTGATATAGAAGTACGTTTTTTTGGAACTGCCATTTTAAAATGAAGAAATTACTTATTAGTTTAGCTGGATGTGAAAGACATCTAGTGTAATCATTGCTTATTGTTCATTATCTATTTATTCTCTAACTAATATTTTTTTTTTCAAAGTTGTTATTATATAAAATATCCTTAAAAAGAATAGTTTGTATTTCTTTTTGTATTTTTCTTTCAAGCTATATCTATAGAAGCTACCGTGCCGTGTAAATCGAATTGATTGAACTTATAATAAAATAAAGAATTCAAAAGACTATTTCTTTTATTCTATTTCTTTTTGTCGATTGTCGTTGTTCTACATTTTATTTTTATGGAATAAAAAATTTAGAAAGTGTAAGATAGAAACTTCACTCCTGCTTAATGAAAAAACCAAATTCCCTTTATATTAATTTCAATTTTGACACTCGTAATGAATCTCGCTTATATCATTTGACCAATTAGAACTTCTTGATTTGAATATTTGAAGTATTTAGCAGAGACTCAGAATAAAAATTTAAAATAATATTGAAGTTCGTTTAAGTTAATGCATATCTTTTTTTTCTATTGACTTCTTTCAAAGATCCGGCGAATCGGAAACAATTAATTAAGTAAGAATTAAAAAACTTTTTATGGAACAGACATATCAATATGCGTGGATCATACCCTTGCTTCCACTTATGATTCCTATGTTAATAGGAGTGGGGCTTCTTCTTTTTACGACAGCAACAAAAAATCTTCGTCGTATGTGGGCTTTTCAGAGTATTTTATTGTTAAGTATAGTCATGATTTTTTCAATCAATTTGTCTATTCAACAAATCTATAGAAATTTCATCTACCAATATCTATGGTCTTGGACCATTAATAATGATTTTTCTTTAGAATTCGGCTACTTGATCGACCCA